CTGGGCAGTTAGCTATGAAAAGCAAGAAATGAGAGCTAGAACTAATGCCACGCCACGGTCTATGTCTTTTGACAAAACTTCGCTAGAGGGAGCGAGAAAAGGGAAAGCGCGCTAGCGCGTGTAGGCTTTCGAGCCGTAGCCTACGCTTGCTGGGCATGTCCTTGATACTAGTGTCCTTACTGCGGGTCTTCCTCCAAGACCAAGAACAACGGATATTGCAACAAGAGCGCTTACTGTAAGAGCTGATACGTTCACAGCGGATACTGTAACAGCGCTTATGTAGCATCAGGAAAGACAGTAATCGACGCCACCAAGACCGATATAGTCGACGGTCGAGAGACCGAGACCAAGGCGCTCATTAAAGCAGTAAGAGTCGAAGCGGAGAACCGGAAGGCATTTATTAAACCAACAAAACATCACTCTGGCTTACAGTCACCAAGGCATAGAGGAAAGGCATAGAGTCGAGAAAGAAAGCCAAGACAGACATCCAGGAAAGGTAATTGTTTACAGACAGCAAGCTACGGCGCCTACACGCGCGTTAGCGCTTGTAGTTTTCTCGCTTGGTCTAGCGGAATCTAAAAATGCTATTCTCGTATATGATGCGCCGAATCGCAAATAAGTTCCATGGTTTCCCCTTTTGCCAAACCAAAAGTCCTACCTCCACTCAAGGAAGTATTGGTAGCATGCATGCGCAGGGGATTCCTAACTCTTCAAAGTGCAGCCGAGACCCTAATCTTCTTTCATAACGAAGGACCCTCTGGAAGTGGAAAGAGGGTAAGCAGAAATCCTGAAAGAGATTCAAGCTGCAATGATGCCATGGATGTTATAAGCTTATAAGCCTCACTCGACTCTATCTAGCCATTCGTAGTTAACATTTCCATGAGGAAGTTGACAAACTGGGCGTTGTAGTATGAAACTTCCTTACTAAGCTTGCAGTAAAGTAATCCCTTGCTTCTTACCGCAAGTCTTTCTTTCGACCCCGGAATATTCGATTTAGGTTCAAAAGAGGGTTGGCACAAAAGAAAGCGATATACATTCAATTCAATAGACGATGCTTGTAAGGACAGCTTATGGCTAGAATGAATGAAGTGAAGCGAGAAAAGGGAAAGCTAGCTAGCGCGTGTAGGCGCCTGCGCTTGCTCCTCTCAAGGCTTTCGAGCCTGCGCTTGCTCCTGTCTCTGCTTTCGAGCCTGCGCTTGCTCCTTTCTTGAAGCCAGTCATCAATTCATTCAATTCTATCTCTCACCTCACGAATTGGATTCGAACCAATATCAAGCTACTTTCCTTGTTAGTAGATCGTGAGTGGGTCTGTCGTCCTCCTCATTATAGTCCTCCTAAAATCAATAGCATTTCGTCGGAATACATCCTGTCTTTTCACCTTAGTAGTCCTATGCATAGTAAGTACTATAGCCCCAATCATGGCTACTAATAAAATAAGACTCGAAACCAAAAACCAGACGGAATAGTAGGTATAAAGTAAATTGCCCAATGTTTCCAAATTAGTCCAACTTCGTACCTTTCCGGCATAAACCGTATATCTCAGAGAGGTCGTCTTTCTTTGGGTTGGTAGTAATGGAATGGTTTCATTATCTAAAATGAAGAACATTTCGCACCAAAGGATCAGTCCAATAATACCACTCACAGGTAAATAGCGCAATACTTCTTCGTGAATCTCCGCTATTTGAATATGGAACATCATAACAACGAATAGGAATGAAACGGCTATAGCTCCTATATAAACTACTGGGAAGATCATAGCGGAAAAGTCGAGACCTAACAAAAGAAGTAACCCTGAAATGTTGCGAAAGACTGGGATGGGAAACAAAACGGAATGTACCGGATTTTTAGCACGTGCAACCATCAAACCAGAGACCAAAGCAGGGCTCGACAAAACAGAAAGTATCATGGTACGTCGTCCTTCCCTTTAATGGAACTTTCATGCTGGAGCAAGAACTAGCATGAAAGTCGATCTATTACGACCAGCGCGGTTGTTCGTATTTCATTTTCTTTCTTCTTAAAAAGCACTCACTGAGTTACTTACGGAATAACATCTCTCTTCTCTCAGGCCAGCAGTTTTCTACTTCTAGTCGACTGCTCTATGACGGGCTTCCCTCTTTCCTGGGCTCTGCTCGCTCGTCTACGCTCCGACCCAGCAAGTAATAATTGAAAAACGATGTTTCCTTGCCTGCATTAATTAAGATTTAAAACTTGTCGTCAAAAAAAAATGGAAATAGTGAATCAAGCGAGAAAACTACAAGCGCTAACGCGCGTGTAGGCGCCTACGCTTGCTGGATAGAAATCTATCTATGAATCGATCTAGACTATCCTCTATCCGGATAGATTTGTCCCTATGAGCGACTACGCCGATCTTTATATGTTTTGGCCACGTCCGTTTCCGCTCCGAAGAGGAAGGTTTGGATCTTTCAATCTTATGTCGTGAGGGATGTGACCTATGTTAGGTCCATAAGATACCACAGCTTTTGGTGTTCTATGATTCACCTCCGAATAATGAGTAGGTAGTGAGATCCTTTTGATTCTTCTCTTCATAGTAAACTTATGGGGGGATGCGGAGCAATAGGTCGACTTACGATATAAAGATAAAGAAGAATTGTAAACTAAAGTACTTCTTATTCGAGTAGGAAGATTTCGGTTTTTCTCGTTCCTTCTCTTCGATAAGAATAGGTATTTGAAATGATACAAATTCCTCCTCATTCTGTTGTGCTCAGCGAAGGAACTGCCTAAGCATACTTTTTCGGATCCAAACATCTTTGTTCTTTCGTTGTCTTCTTTTTGCATAGAAGAACGCAACTTTTTCAAAAAACGGGATTTTAGTAGTAGGTGGCATCCCCTCAACGTTTTGAGTAGGTGTAACCATTCTGTTTTGGTTCTTCTCCACATTCGGCTGCGGGCCCGACGGAATTTGCCTATGATTTTTTCAACTGAGATTTCGATATAGAAAGATCTCCTTATTTCTTCACCGCGGATTCTCGCGTCATTCTCTTGAAAAGATATTAGATCACCGTGGGACACTTTCAAATGAGTAATGCTTACCATTCCATTATTCACACAAACCCTTCGATGACTTATCAGCTGCCTTGCTTGAGGAATAGTTTCACAAAAATGGAGACGAACCAGAATAACGTCCAATCTTCTTTCTAGATTGAGTAGAAAGGGGATATATGAAGTTTGTTCTGTTCCTCTGTGCATCTTTGTGATGGGTAAATCCCCATAAAAAAGGGACAACTTTCGTGTAGTTTGTAATTGGATGTAACTGTTAAGATTTTTTCTCGAATAAATCTTTCTCTTAATAGATCTCTTCTTGTTCCTCAATCTTCGGAGAATGCGGCGTTGTATTATTGTAAGTTCTCTGTTCCGAACATTTCCTGAAAGTAGACGACAAGTTTTAAATCTTAATGCAGGCATTTCATATCTCGTTGAATCAGTCTTTTTCGCCACATCGCGTATAACGGGAATCGAACCCCCTCTGCTGCTGGCGGGCGGATGGAGAATGTCCTACTTCGAACTCAGCAACTTGTTAGGAGTAGGTTTTGTGATCTACGACCACCCTTTCTCTAAGTTGTTGGTAAGCGAGAAAAGGGAAAGCTAGCTAGCGCGTGTAGGCGCCTGCGCTTGCTCCTCTCTCTGCTTTCGAGCCTGCGCTTGCTCCTTCCTTCAGCTGGTGCGCAGGAGCGCACTTCCCTTTTCCCCAACCTAGGTTAGGGGGTGTAATGAATAGAGATCTCCCGCCAGAAGTCTTCTCTTCCTATCACTTCACTTCGTTCGAGAGATCTGATCTCATCGGACCTCACCGGGCCGGGCGAAGGGGAAGGAAGGGATGGGTAGTCCGGGAACAGCAACGGGAGAGGGCTCGTAGCCCCCCTATCCCTCTTCCCCACGCCTATTTGTTCCCCGGGCCCCGGAAAGATGCGGAACTCTTTTTTTTTTTTTTTAAGAAAAAGATGAATGGATAGGGCCATGATACATTCCGGAATATTGTAAAGGTTAATAGACTCTTTTCGTCCCCTTTTCGATGCCTGCCTGAGGACCAATGTGAATGTTTTGGAATTGGGATGTTCGCCTTTTATAACAAGTAGACCCACGATACGGACTAATAGATGTTCCTACTCTTACCCGTAAGTAAGATCGATTCATAGTTGGTCAGTCCCCCAGGGCACGGCTTCTCGCTTTTCATGAATGTGTCCCCCCCTCTTGCTTATGTGAGTTTGACCCGCCTTTGACTCTGCTTGCTTCTGACTCCCTATGAGCCGTTTTACGACCTGACTTTTTCGGAGGGTCGGCGGGACATGGGAGCCTCAGCTCATGCATCGGTTTACCGAAATCACCTCCGCTATCCCACTTCCTTCTATTCAAAAAGGCGAGCAGCCCTTAAACAAGAAGGCCAAATGGGGGCTCTTCTTTATATAAACCATAAGCCCTAAGTAGTCCCGAAAGCCGAACTCAGCAACTTGTTAGGAGTAGGTTTTGTGATCTACGACCACCCTTTCTATGTTATTAGTAAAGCGCTAATGCCCTATCTATAGTCAGGGGCCTTTTCAATAAGGCTCGCGTAGGGGCGCTCACCTTTTTTGGCTCCCTTCGCTCCACTAGCCTTGATTGGCGGATGGAAGTACCAAGGTGCGTCTGGTGGTATCGTATAATTGAGAACGGCGGCATTTAGGAGTGATCTTTCCCTCTTCAACAAGCGAGAAAACTACAAGCGCTAACGCGCGTGTAGGCGCCGTAGCTTGCTCACTTTCGAAAGAGAGTATCGACGTGGCGGTGTAGACGTAGCTCCATAGCTGAGCTAGTCACTGGCTACAGGGCGACCGACTTACCGGACCGGAGGCGTCCGAGAATGTTATGTCAAAAGGACCAACGACGATGAAATGAAGGAGAAGGAGGAGGAGTAGGAGCTAGCTTTAATTGAAGTAGGGACGGAAAAGAATGATTACGAGATAGACAATGAGACAAAGCCAAGAGGGGAGAGCACTTAGACAATTCACTTTGAGTACAGGGAAGTCTGCTGGTAGGAATTCTTCAGGGCGTATTACAGTTTTTCACCGAGGGGGTGGATCGAAGCGATTGCAGCGAAGAATTGATCTGAAACGAAGCACTTCGTCTATGGGCATTGTTGAAAGGATAGAATATGACCCTAATCGTTCTTCTCGGATCGCTCTAGTACGATGGATTAAGGGGGTCCGCCTGAGGAAATTGAACAAGCGAGAAAAGGGAAAGCTAGCTAGCGCGTGTAGGCTTTCGAGCCTACGCTTGCTCGCTCCGCCGCCTAAGATCCTCGAACCTACCACGACCACCATCCGCGGCCTATTTTCGTTCTCTTACCTGCCCGGAAAGGGTGATCAAATAAAGGTAGCTTGCTTCTCTCCTGGACTGATGGCGGCTTATGTAGCGGTCGGCCTTCCTACCAGAATGTCCCCTTGGTCGAAGAGCCCCTTTACTAGTAAGGGCGCAGGAAGCAAAAAAACTTGCGCGAAGGACGTTTTCTTTTCTGCCTTCTCCTCTCCAAAGGCCAAGGGAGAGACTGCATCCCTTTCCTTCGGTAGCTCTTTTGGTTTCCCAAGGATAGCGGTAGCTGGGGCAAAGCCCGCTTTCTTCGCTCCGCGAATGAGAGAGTATGAGGATAATAAACTCAGAGGAAAAAACACGTTCTCTCTTTGCGAGGTCCGAAAGTGGAGAACGCATAGCATTCTCTGGACACAGAGAATCAAACGTAAAGCAGCGCTTTCTTGGCAAAGTTTTAGGCGGCAAGATACTTTAGGGCTTGTTGGAGCTGCTGAGCATAACAAATCGAAGCCGAAGACGGATCAAGGTAGCTTGCCTGCAAAGCCGATAGGCGGAGGGACGAAGGATGGAGCGTGCAAAGTCGATCGTGCACCTGTCGTGTGACCCGTTGGTCCTAAGCAATGTCTTGCGCGAAGCGACCCACCTAGAAAGAGCTCTCCTTTATGTTAGAGGGGCACTAAAATGGAACTTCGATCGGATGCGGGTATCCAATCCCGCCGCTGAGATGTCCAGCGGATTCCTGGGCCTTGACGAATGGGCGGCCACCTTGTACGTTAGAAGAGCAAAAGGCCCGGGGCATAGCAGGATGAACCAATGTGAATGAGTGTAAGCTTCGTTGCCCGAACACGATTGGTGCTGACCACACTAGGTGCTACCGTGGTAGCAAGAGAGGCCAGGCGGTGACAATTGAGAGGTTGTCACTGAGCATTCCTAGTCACACGGGAAGAGAGGTCAAATGGCAAGGCAAAGCCATACGCCCGTTGGGCTCCTCGCGGAGTATAGCTCACATCCAAACATCTGATTGGGGAACGGGGCAACGCCCATGAAGCTCCGGCGGAAAGGGAAGGCCTGCCAGGCCGTATGCCCATGGGTGCAGGATTCTTCGAAAAAGCGCGGGCTGACTCGGAGACCTGGGACCTTGGCTTAGCAAGGGATGAAGGGAGCTTTAGCTCGAAAGCCGGAGCGCGCGTTAGCGCTTGTAGTTTTCTCGCTTTCTCCGCCAGCGGCGTATGTAGTGGTCGGCCTTCTAAAGCTCGCTAAGCTTCGCTTCCCTCCCCCTTCCCTTTAGAAATGTTGTAGAAAGTCTGAACTTAGTAGTCGGCATTCTATAAGCGACTTGTCGAGTCTACGAAGCTTTGCTTCTTGTAGTCGGCCCGTAATGCCTCCCTTCATTTGCTTGCCTCCTTCCAGCTCAGAATGCCTAATGCCTATTATCTAGTGCTAGAAGCTAACCGCCAGAAGCTCACCCTTCGGGTGTCGCTTCCAGCGCAGGAGGCCAAGCATTCTGCCGGATGTCCCGGCCTGGGAGCCCCCTTCGCCTTGACTTTAGTCTTGAGTCGTACTTAAGTAGCTAAGTTTCCAAAGGTGAACAGCCCCCGCCCTTTATAGTCGTAAAGGGCTTCTCAGAAAAGGTTGGAAGGAGGCATTCGAAAGGCCGACCACTATATCATAGGCCTTTCTGGTGGGAAGGCCGACGACTACACGGACTCTATACCAAGTCATGAGCGATAGCGAAGCTAAGCCTTTCGCCTATAGGCGAAGGGACGAAAGCCCGACGAAGGCCTATGATTTAATAGTAAGAAAGAAAGTAGGTTAAGGTTACGAAGTAACTTAGCCGTCTACTAAGGGAAGTCGGTACGGAGTCACGTCAACTGTGGATATAGACTAGGCTATAAGGAACGGAGCGAGAAAAGGGAAAGCGCTAACGCGCGTGTAGGCTTTCGAGCCGTAGCCTACGCTTGCTGGACCGAGACTACACTAAGGAACAAGGAAGCTTGACTGAGCAAAGAAGTCAAGGAACGAAGCTGCTTCTATAATAGCCCCGGAGGGCGAAGGCTTTTTGAAAAAGGCTTTTTTGTATTAAATGCATTTTTTTTTTCGTCTTTCTATTTCGAGAGAGGGGGCTTCAAGTTCTTAGGAAGAGCCGTACGAGGCAGCTCACGTACGGTTCGGGAGCCGAGCCCCAGCACAGGGGCTTAGGTCAACACTTATATAATAGCCAGTCATCAATTGGAAGCGGGCAAGATGGTGATGAATTGCGATTGGTCCAAACCTTCGACCAGCGACTTATTGAGACCTGCCCAGAATGCCCATACATACTAAGACCTTATTCACCACACAGCGAAGAAAGGCCGAGTGGAAGGGGGCAGTCAGCTGGCTGCTTCTTGGCCACGCCCCCTGCTTATGGATAGGAGATACTTGATCTAATAAAAAATTGCATACCATTAGCCGATATACGTATAGGAACATGGGTACATGATATTGAATGTCATCCAGGTCAAGGCGCAAGGCTGGCTCGAGCCGCAGGAACTTTTGCTAAAATAATGAAGGAACCAGCACCCCCCACACTCTCTCTTAGGCTTGTGCGGCTACCTTCGGGGCTTGATAAAGTCATTAATTCCCGATGCCGAGCGACTATTGGTAGAGTTTCCAATCCCAAGCAAGCGTAGGCGCCTACACGCGCTAGCGCGCTTTCCCTGTTCTCGCTGGACAAAGCCGGTGGTTAGGCAAAGGCCCCATTGTTCGTGGTGGTGCAATGAATCCTGTGGATCATCCTCATAGAGGAGGTGAGGGGGAGAATTGGGGGGTTGGGGTTCGGGTCGGGTGAACCGACCCCGGATGTAGTCTGTCGCGTGACGAACCGGGTTACCAAACTCACGAGTCGAATAAAAGGGAGTTCGCTGAATTCAAGAGGTGTTGGTTCGAATCCAACTCGTGAGAAGAAATCCAGACGTTGGTCAGAAAGATGTGTTAAGTGGCAGAATCAGTGCATGAGAACAGAAGGGAGAGGGCTCAAGCTTTACAAACCATTCTACTTCTACCATTGGGATCCATTAACCTGCCAACTCGGGAGAGTCCACCGAAGCGCATGTGTTAACCATATAGCAGATAAATCAATAGAATCAGAAGTAGATGGACCAGAATCGGATGTCTGAGTTCCAGAAGAGGTAAACTTCTTTTCTTTCCGAGAATCGGATGTGGGAGAATATCTCATTCTAAGGCAAGAGCTCTATCTTATTTATGTAATATGTCAGGTCAGAGTTCATTCTTTGACTCCTAGTATGAGTGTGCCAAGGCAGGAAAACAAGGAAGGCAGTCTAGTAACTTCACAACCACATTTTTGACCTGGTCGGTTTTCGCAATGAGATCGATGGTTGTCTCCCCCTTGTTCCAGAATAACCATATGCCGCCAGAGAAGCCCACTGGATCTACACGTTCAAGACCTGAGTATGGGATTTCTCTAAATAGTTCTTCTGCTCTGACTCCACCAAGACCTGTCTCAGTAAGGAGAAGTATGCCAGGTTTGTGTTGGCGGAGGAGTTGACGTAAATGCATTTGAGTATCGGGGTGCGCTGCGCCCCGCACCTTCCACATCTTTATCTTCATTTTATTGGGAGTGAGGAAGCGAGAAAAGGGAAAGCGCGCTAGCGCGTGTAGGCGCCTACGCTTGCTTGTTGGAGCGTTGTTGATGGATCCACTCTGGGGTCAATGGCTCCCAGATTTCCCTGGTTCGTGGATACAAGCTCGCTGCATAGTTTTGGAATGTCTTCTCCAAGTTCTCTTCCATTTTTACGTAGAGCCGGGACTCTATCACTTCGTACCCTGGTTGGATTGAGCTTTGTTTTCTGATTCTCGCAGCATGTAGGTTAACTGATAGTCGTGAAGACTGCTTGTTTCCATCTTTGGTATTCTGCAAGCGAGAAAACTACAAGCGCTAACGCGCGCTCCGGCTTTCGAGCCTGCGCTTGCTCCTCTTTTTTAATTTTTGAAGTCAGTGTCAGAAAAAAGGGCTGGAGTCATAAGAGTTGGAGATCCAGTACCAGTTGCAGTTTGCTTCTATGCAGTTGAAGTTGACGTTGGAGTTGCCCTTGCCTCGGCTTTCCTTGGTATACCGGAAAGTGCTAGTTCCCTTTTAGCGGTTGAAGTTTGAGGCCTAGACTCAGACTATTCAGTTGTGGCATATAGTCCCGGCATGCAAGCCAATTTCAGTGCCAGTTAGTCATGAAAGTTGTAAAGCTGCTTCTCGGTCAAAAGCGAGTTGTAAATCCAGAAAGTTATTAAGCGGTCTATAGCAGGGCTTAACCTCAGATTGATAGCGAGACTGAAAAGAAAGTGTCCGTCGCCTTTGAGCCCTTTCCTCCTTTGGGAGTGCTGCCCTTAGAGAAGTCCGTTCTATCATCAGCTCGAGTTGCCTGAAAGCCAGAGCCTTTGTCAGGGGGAGTGGAAGTTTCTGCCTTCCGGGTTTTCCCTATTCAATCTTCTTTCTTCTTACTATTGAGTTCATCTTTTGAAGATATTAGTAAAGTCATACAAAAGACGACTAGAAAAGGAAAGGTTCCCTGACATTCGATCCAGCCGAGAGAGACGCCCATATGAAAGAAGACTCTACGAGGTTGCTTTTTTGGAAGACCTATAAGACGCTTATGGAGGATTTTATAGAATAGGCTGTTTTCTTACCTTGCTTTCTGGACCCCCTTATAGTATGAATTCTTATCAAAAGGAGAAGTCGGAAATGAACCCTACAAGGCTACCGGATTCCCACTTTTTTCTACCTTTCTTTAAGACTTTACTTGAAACTTCTTCTTCCTTCACATCGGGCAAAAAAATCTCTTCAGTGAAGTCCAATCCGAAGACTACGTTCCTTAGCTTCCCTAAAAGCTGAAAAAGGGCCTCCGGTTTTGTAGGCTCCTCATTCTCCGATTCCGTCCGTCAACGCGAACTGCTGATCTTATCTTGTCCCATTTCTTTGCACCTGCCTTCAAACAAAGATCTGCAAATCTCGTAGATCAGTAAGGTCTTGTCAGAGCCTATCTTCAAATCAAATCACGTAGAGAGGAGTCCCAGGATCAGGCTAGTATGGCTTGCCTATGGAAATTCAATCTAAAAGCATCAAGCGAGAAAACTACAAGCTAGCTAGCGCGTGTAGGCGCCTGCGCTTGCTCCTCTCTCTGCTTTCGAGCCTGCGCTTGCTCCTCCTCGTCGACAGCCAGCAGCAACTAGAGCATCCCGTCTGAAGGCCGAGGGCAGGAAAGCAAGGCAAGTCTGAAGGCAGAAGCTTGTTGAGATAGGGGAGAAAGGGTATTAGCTCTTGCTGTTATTAGTGCCCTTTGCTGGTGTTCCCCTTTAGGAGGAAGCGAGAAAGCTACAAGCGCGCTAGCGCGTGTAGGCGCCTACGCTTGCTTGGATGCAATAGTGTTTAACATCTTTTATTTAGCTAAGCAAAGAGTTTGGAATTGTCCAACGAGAAAAGACCTACACATAGAAAGAAAATAATAAAATAGTTGGGGCATCCCTTTCTGGGGACGATAGCACACTTGATGTTTCAAGAGTCTCAGTCGAAGTCCTTCTCCCTATAACCCGCCGGGTAAATAATATGTCAGCAGGAGTTGGAATTTCTCAGGTGCCAGTTTCAGCTTAGGTGTAGTCTTCTGAAGTCCCTTGTGTCTAACCCCCTTTTAAAGCCATACATAGTTTGCTTGCTTGTCTCAACTTGATCTTATCGAGTTAGTTCTGCACCACCACAGGGCCCAAACCATACCTTGAGGTGAGAGAGGGAGAGAGGAGGTTCTCCTAACAATGGACCAAGTCTCAACGAGTTCTTTCTTTTAGTGAAGGGACCAAGCGAGAAAAGGGAAAGCGCGCTAGCGCGTGTAGGCGCCTACGCTTGCTGGGTCGGTAGTTAGCTGCGCAGCAACCAATCCACCTAACGGGAATCAATCCCAGATAAAGTCCATGTGGCCTCGTGATTAGACGAAGAGATTACTCCATCATGCGCACCAAGCGAGAAAAGGGAAAGCGCTAACGCGCGTGTAGGCGCCTACGCTTGCTCCATCTTCTATATACGCAACCTCTGAGATAGAAGTCAGATCCATGTCACACTAGGAATCAGCCGGCACTAACTGGAGAAAGGAGCGTATGACTGCCAGCCACACTAGAACCAGTCGCCAAGAAAGGGAGAGAAGAAGTAAACTTCCCTGACCAAGACCAAGGCGGCGGGAGTCAGCCTGGAATCCATTTCGTTAATTTGCCATTTCTCTTGTATAGTCTTGATGACGCTCATCTGGAATCTTTCCTGTTGCAGTTGCAGTAGCAGTACGATTGAAGTATGAGTTTAGCAATTTCAGTCTTTCAGTAGTTAAACACGATTGAAGTATTCAATCTATCCCCTTCGTTCTGGAGTTCAGGACTTCTTTTGTATGGTCTCTTTTCCTTAAACTTCAGCCCTCTTTAAGCTCTCTTCTAGGGAAGCTTGGTCTAGTAACAAGTCTCGATAAGCTGTCGCAATCAGGCAATTCGAAAAAAGAGATATCTCATCGATCTGTCTTTCCATACTTCCTATCTTCCTGCTGGGGAATCAGTATCTGTTGCAATCGCTCATTTGTTCTGTTCTGTCGCAACTCTCGCATCTCGAAAGAAATGTTTTCATAAAAGATCTCTCCTCAGAAAGAGTCTTCTGCCCCCTCGGGATTTTGGGCTTACTTTTAGGCATAGCATTAGAAGATCTTGACTATTGTTGAAAGACAGACTGACTGTTTGCACGAGATGAGTTCAACCGAGGTTGAAAGCAGAGGAGGAGTTTTCAGTCAAGCTCAAAGAGTCCTTGCTATTAGTGCTTTCTACTCGATCTACTTTCTCTCAGAATGTTGAGTTCCTTCAAAGACCACCATCAAGGGAAACTCCAAAGAGAAGCGGCAGGTCACAGGGGCCTTTGATTAGTAGTGGTTCCTGGGGCAAGGGTACCGCTGAGACATAGGAGCAGTGACTATTACATAGCCTCGATCGACCGACCTTCTTGTTCTGGTACCACCGCCCATCCCTTTCTTTATTGCTTGCTCGGCTAGCTTGGCACATAGGGTTAGTTAGTTATTATATACCCGACCCCCCTTATTTATTTGCTTCGGATTGAATGTTGAGGGAGCGAGAAAACTACAAGCGCTAACGCGCGCTCCGGCTTTCGAGCCTACGCTTGCTCGTCTTTCCTCTCCTAAACATAAGGGGATTAAAAAAAGGGTCTACTAAGAAGAGGCAACCCCCTACAGAATAAGTAAGCCCGACCGGCGAACTGTTCGTCTGTTTGACACCGAGGATCCCTTTCTATATCGTTAGAATGAGTCAAGGAAATCCTCTGTTATCAAATCGTCTGTGCTCACGAATCGATTGTAGAAGCTCAATGAGAATTATCGTAGTGTAGTTACAGTCAACACAGTCGCTGTAACGTGAGCAGTGCTTTGTCCTTTATTTATATCGTCATAGGCGGCAACTGCGCTGAATGAGAAAGAAAGTCCCATGTCTTTATTTAACAATTCCCTTTAACAATTAGGATTCGTAAGAATACCATATAGTTAGTCCTTATGCTAGATCTGGACTTGACTCTCTTAAGCATGCTATGAGCCTTAAAGGCCTCTATCAATTCTCTTGTAGCCTTACTTTGACTGGTTAACTTCTTCAGTCAATCAATGCGGCTCATCATTAAAGACTTGCTTGGCTTACTCCTAAGAAAAGCAAGCCAGTATCCTCATCTCAATAAGACAAGCAACAACTCCGCACCTATCTTCTTTCTATCTGACTCTTTCCCTTGCTCTATTACCGATACCGAAGGGAGATTCGGACTCCTCCTATCCCTATTAATTAAAGGCAGTGGCTCATTCACTCAAACCTAATCGAGGGACGGGGGCTGACTCACTTGACTTCTATATCTATTCCTATTTCCTCCTGCGTAACAAACATTAGATCAACCATAACAAGCCGTAGGGAAAAAACGACCCATAACGTAAGGCCAGCCCCCCCTACATAGAGGAATCCAGCTCTAATGAGATGACTTTCCCCTTGTTAGGTTGCATGAATCGCTTGAATTAGTTGAAGGAAAGGAGGTTACCTGGGACTGGAAGTGAAGCAATTGGCCAGGTATTTACGGGCCTCTTGGGTACAGGTTGAAGGAAAGCTGATGGTTATTCACCTACATTCATGGGTTCAGGATGCCTATTAGATACGTCATAACAAGTGGGTCTCCCAGCTATCAAAGGATAGCTTTGGAAGGAAGAGAATAGACTGCATTGGGAATGGTGATGCCGGAAGATATGGACTCGGAGAAGTGGGCTCACCAGCATAGGAAAGCTTATCTGATTAGTTGAGAGCTTGGTGGAGGTTCCTTCGCTGTTGATGGCTCTTCGTTGGATCCATTAGGTGGGCCTTTAGATAGGTTATTTCATTCGATCGAGAACCCACTGGTGCATCAGATTCCTTCTTTGGTAGCTATTTCCAATTCCAAGCCGAGAGATAGAGAGAAAGATGGTTCTGTTCGAGGTTGCTTAGCAGTGCTGGCTGGATATTGGGAAGAGGAGATAGGTTGGTGGATGGGAGAGCAATAGAGGAATTTGATTCATAGTTTCCACTACTAGAGCCCGCCCGGGTCTTTGTCCCGCTTAATGGTTTGAATAATCTAGTCGCCTTCGACTGCTTCTCTTGCCTCATTAGATCCACTCGATGCTAGATCACTTAGATCCGAGTACAGGAGCGAGGTTATTCCGCCAGCACTGGAACTTGAAAGAGCAGAAGAGGCTGGAGGTTCATTGGCAGCAGGAGAGGAAGAAGTTAAGGTACCACCAGAAGCAGAAGCCAGAGAGAAAGCAGCAAAGCCAGAAAGAGCCAAGCTAGCCCACAGCACTACTACTACCAAAGCCAGCCATCAGTAACATGCCTTCCCGTCATCCACCACTACCTTCATCACCAGCACAGACGTTCATAGGTAGCTTAGCTAGTCGGTTCAGTAGCAGTCGCAGGATAAGTTGAGTCGGTTGATGCAGTAGCAGTATATCCAGCAGAAGTTGTTGATTCTGTTGACCAGGAGCGGAAATCGACAAAAGGGTATGCTTTTATCTTCAATCAGGGCCCGGAGCAGTAAGAAGGAAAATGTTGTAGCATTGTCTCCACCATGGAGACTGAATACATAAAATCTTCAGCATCGGGATAGGAAGCTCTTTGGTTTAGGAGGTTTTTGCAGCGTCTAGGTATTCTCACTCATTCCTCAGACCAGACCCCGTGAAAATTTATTGTGACAGTCTGGCTTCATTGGTTTATGCCAATGCCAAAAAAGTCTCATGGTAGAACCAACCATATTCAAGTGAGGTGGTGTAATTTTTATTAATGTATAACAATAAGCAAGCTTCATGCCATTGAAGACTGGTCCCGAAAGGGATTAGGAAAGGAACTAGGATGTGGAACATTCGACTTGAATCCGCTTATTTCCCTTGGTTCACGCTCTACGTATGTTATTCTTTCAAGCCCTCTTTATTCTGTACGAATTGCTTGCTTCCTTCCGTGAGATCGATTCAAAAGAAATGAATTCAATAATCTTAATGGCATAGACCCTTCTTTCCCCAACTTTCAGCTTCCTTTCGTCGGGGGTTTGCTCCCAGCACCTTAGAGGGGAGTCCTCTTCGTTTTTCTCTGATCGTGGTTTTTAGGTTATGCACTTGGCTT